TGGGCCCTAGAGGGGTTTGGTGTTGCTCATATTTTACAAGAGATGCTTACTTATAAATCTGATCATATTAGATCTCGCCAGGAAGTACTTGGTACTACGATCATTGGAGGAACAATAGCCAATCCCGGGGATGCTCCAGAATCTTTTCGACTACTCGTTCGAGAACTACGATCTTTGGCTTTGGAACTGAATCATTTCCTTTTATCTGAGAAGGACTTCCAGATTCATAGGAAGGAAGCTTGATCGGAATGAATCATTATTTTTGTTCTATGATCGACCGGTATAAACATCAACAACTTCGAATTGGATCAGTTTCTCCTCAACAAATAAGTGCGTGGGCCAACAAAATCCTACCTAATGGCGAGATTGTTGGAGAGGTGACAAAACCCTATACTTTTCATTACAAAACGAATAAACCGGAAAAGGATGGATTGTTTTGTGAAAGAATTTCTGGGCCCATAAAAAGTGGAATTTGTGCTTGTGGAAATTATCGAGTGATCGGAGATGAAAAAGAAGACCCGCATTTTTGTGAACAATGCGGAGTCGAATTTGCGGATTCTCGGGCACGAAGATATCAAATGGGATACATCAAACTGACATGTCCAGTGACTCATGTGTGGTATTTGAAACGTCTTCCTAGTTATATCGCAAATCTGTTAGATAAACCCCTTAAGGAATTAGAAGGCCTAGTCTATTGCGATGTGTGATTTGATCCAAATTTTGATTTTACAGATTTGGACGATAAACTGTCATCCCATTCAATCCGATTGGGGATGCCCCCGGCTCTGACATGTCTTTTTAGAGGAGGAACATGAAGCTCAGAATTATGTATGGGTGTGATCAATACTTCGAAATATCGAAATAGGAAGGAAGGGGGGTTGGTCCATGGTCAATTAATATAGGAATAGGAATTGCTAGGTATACCTCGTTAACAAAGAAACTTCTTTCGTAGAATTAACCATTCTATTTCTTTTCGAAAGAGATTCCTTTCAAGTAAGCGAATCTAACACGGTTACAGGAGTCTATCTATCGCATATATGCTTCAAGGGACATCATGGTATAACCGTCGAGGTGAAGTAGGGACCTAAACGACCGAGCGGAACAAAAAATAGACAAGTAAATCCCTTATCAGTTCCAAGCTATCCCTTTAACTAAAAGGAAGGGGGTTTTCGTTTTTAATTTGAAGGGAAATAGACTACTCAATTCAATGAAATTTCATTTATGTCGTGATTGAATAACTAATTCAAAAAGTCAAAGTAAGAATGAATCAATAAAATATTGGTTGGTTTTCGCCGCTAACTTGAGTAATGGGTAGATCTCTATGAGGTTCTTTAGAACAAAAATTTTTAAATTTTTTTAAATTTAAAGTAGGAGGTCCTTTCCTTATTTGATGTAACTACTTGAGCCGGATGAGAGGAAACACTCACGTCCGATTTTTAAGGGGGGGAATCCCATAGGGAACCTATCCAGATTTTTCTTTTGCTAGGCCCGTAGCTAAAAAACCTACTTTCTTACGATTACGAGGTTTATTCGAATATGAAATCCAATCTCGGAAATATAGCATCCCACTTTTTTTTACTACCCAAGGCTTCGATACATTTCGAAATCGAGAAATATCTACTGGAGCAGGTGCTATCAGAGAACAATTAGCCGATCTAGATTTGCGAATTATTATGGATTGTTCATTGGTGGAATGGAAGGAATTAGGGGAAGAAGGGTCCACTGGCAATGACTGGGAAGATAGAAAAATAGGAAGACGAAAGGATTTTTTGGTTAGACGTATAGAATTAGCTAAACATTTTATTCGAACAAATGTAGAACCAGAACGGATGGTTTTGTCCCTATTACCAGTTCTTCCTCCCGAGTTGAGACCAATCATTCAGATAGATGGGGGTAAGCCAATGAGTTCGGATATTAATGAACTCTATCGAAGAGTTATTTATCGGAACAATACCCTTACTGATCTATTAACAACAAGTAGATCCACGCCAGGGGAATTAGTAATGTGTCAAGAGAAGTTGGTGCAAGAAGCCGTGGATACACTTCTTGATAATGGTATTCGCGGTCAACCCATGAGGGATGGTTATAATAAAGTTTACAAGTCGTTTTCGGATGTAATTGAAGGGAAAGAAGGAAGATTTCGCGAGACTCTGCTTGGTAAGCGAGTTGATTATTCGGGGCGTTCCGTCATTGTCGTGGGCCCCTCGCTTTCATTACATCGATGTGGATTGCCTCGAGAAATAGCAATAGAGCTTTTCCAGACATTTTTAATTCGAGGTCTAATAAGGCAGCGCGTTGCTTCCAACATAGGGATTGCGAAAAGTAAAATTCGAGAAAAAGAGCCCATTGTATGGGAAATACTTCAAGAAGTTATGCAGGGTCATCCCGTATTGCTAAATCGAGCACCCACCCTCCATAGATTAGGTATACAGGCGTTCCAACCCATTTTAGTAGAGGGACGTGCTATTTGTTTACATCCATTAGTTTGTAAGGGATTCAATGCAGACTTTGATGGGGATCAAATGGCTGTTCATGTACCTTTATCTTTGGAAGCGCAAGCGGAGGCTCGTTTACTTATGTTTTCTCATATGAATCTCCTGTCTCCAGCTATAGGAAGTCCTATTTCCGTACCAACTCAAGATATACTTATTGGACTCTATGTATTAACGATCGGAAATCGTCAAGGTGTTTGTGCAAATAGGTATAATCCATGGAATCGCAGGAACTATCAAAATGAAACAGTTGACCATACTAAATATCGGTATACAAAAGAAAAAGAACCCTATTTTTGTAGTTCCTATGATGTACTTGGCGCTTATCGGCAGAAACGAATCCATTTAGATACTCCCTTGTGGCTCCGGTGGCGACTAGATCAACGTGTCATTTCCTTAAGAGAAGTTCCAATCGAAGTTCAATATGAATCCTTGGGTACCTATCATGAAATTTATGGGCATTATCTAATAGTAAAAAGTGTCAAAAAAGAAATCCTTTGTATATACATTCGAACCACTGTTGGCCATATTTCTTTCTATCGAGAAATAGAAGAAGCCATACAGGGATTTTGTCGGGCCTACTCATACGGCGGTACCTAGGTAATTATGTACTATCTGTAGCTATTTTTGCCTCTCTGGTTCAACTGTTACCTTATAACAATTCCCGAATTTCTATGTGAATAAAGATCGAGGAAAGGAAGTCTTCGAACCACTGGCTCAAAACTCATTGTTGAATCCTACTAAGCGGACTACGGAGGTACTTATGGCGGAACAACGGGCAGATCTGGTCTTTCACAATAAGGCGATAGATGGAACTGCCATGAAACGACTTATTAGCAGATTAATAGATCACTTCGGAATGGCATATACATCACATATACTGGATCAAGTAAAGACTCTGGGTTTCCAACAAGCCACCGCTACATCCATTTCATTAGGAATTGATGATCTTTTAACAATACCCTCTAAGGGATGGCTAGTCCGAGATGCTGAACAACAAGGTTTGATTTTGGAAAAACACCATCATTATGGGAATGTACACGCTGTAGAAAAATTACGTCAATCTATTGAGATATGGTATGCTACAAGTGAATATTTGAGACAAGAAATGCATACTAATTTTCGAATGACCGATCCTTCTAATCCAGTCCATATAATGTCTTTTTCAGGAGCTAGGGGAAATGCATCTCAGGTGCATCAATTAGTAGGTATGAGAGGATTAATGTCGGATCCCCAAGGACAGATGATTGATTTACCCATTCAAAGTAATTTACGCGAAGGACTCTCTTTAACAGAATATATTATTTCCTGCTACGGAGCTCGCAAGGGAGTTGTGGATACTGCTGTACGAACATCCGATGCTGGATACCTCACACGTAGACTTGTTGAAGTAGTTCAACACATTGTTGTACGTAGAACAGATTGTGGTACTATCCGAGGTATTTCGGCGAGTCCTCAAAATAGTATGGAAGAAAAAATTTGGATCCAAAGACTAATTGGTCATGTATTAGCATATGACATATATATGGGTCCACGGTGCATTGCTGCCCGAAACCAGGATATTGGGATTGGACTTGTCAATCGCTTCATAACCTTTCAAGCGAAATTAATATATATTCGAACTCCTTTTATTTGTAGGAGCACTTCTTGGATCTGTCGATTATGTTATGGTCGGAGTCCCACTCATGGCGACCTAGTTGAGTTGGGGGAAGCGGTGGGTGTCATTGCGGGTCAATCAATTGGAGAACCGGGCACTCAACTAACATTAAGAACGTTTCATACCGGTGGAGTGTTCACAGGTGGTACTGCAGAATATGTACGAGCTCCTTCGAATGGAAAAATTAAATTTCATGAGGATTTGGTTCATCCCACACGTACACGGCATGGGCATCCTGCCTTTCTATGTTATATAGACCTTTATGTAACTATTGAAAGTCGGGATATTCTACATAAAGTGAATATTCCCCCAAAAAGTTTTATTTTAGTTCAAAACAATCAATATGTAGAATCGGAACAAGTGATTGCTGAGATTCGTGCCGGAGCATCCGCTTTAAGTTTTAAAGAAAAAGTTCGAAAACATATTTATTCTGATTCAGAGGGAGAAATGCACTGGAGTACCAATGTATACCATACCCCCGAATACACGTATGGTAATGTTCATCTATTACCAAAAACAAGCCATTTATGGATATTATCAGGAAATCCGTGCAAATCTAATCGAGCACTCTTTTCTCTACACAAAGATCAAGATCAAATGAATGTTTATTCTCTTTCTTTAGAACAAAGATCAATTTCTGACTTCTCAGTGACTAATGATCGAGTGAGACGCAAATCGTTTAGTTCGGATCCTTCCAGTGGGGGGAGGGGGGGTAGGTTTTTTGATTATTCAGGACCTGACAAAAGCATACCCAACGATTGTTGGAATTTTATATATTCTGCCATTCTCCACGAGAATTCGGATTTCTTGGCGAAGAGGCGAAAAAATAGATTCATCATTCCATTCCAATATTCGCAAGAAGGAGAGAAAGAACCAATGCCTTATTCTGGTATCTCCATTGAAATACCCAAAACTGGTATTTTACGTAGAAATAGTATTCTTGCTTACTTCGACGATCCCCGATACAGAAGAAGCGGCTCGGGAATTACTAAATATGGGACCGTAGAGGTGGATTCTCTTGTAAAAAAAGAGGATTTGGTTGAATATCGAGGAGCAAAAGAATTGAGGACGAAATACCAAACGAAAGTAGATCGATTTTTTTTCATTCCCGAGGAAGTGCATATCTTACCTGGGTCTTCGTCCATAATGGTACGGAACAATAGTATCATTAGAGTCGATACAGAGATCGCCTTAAATACAAGAAGTCAGGTAGGTGGATTAGTCCGAGTGGAGAGAAAAAAAAAAAGGATTGAACTAAAAATCTTTTCTGGAAATATTCATTTTCCCGGAGAGACAAATAAAATCTCTCGACATAGCGGAATCTTGCTACCGCCAGGAATGGAAAAAAAAAACTCTAAGGAATCCAAAAAATGGAAAAATTGGATCTATGTCCAACGGGTTACACCTATCAAGAAAAAGTATTTTGTTTCGGTTCGACCCGTAGTTACATACGAAATAGCAGATGGCATAAACTTAGCAACACTTTTTCCCCAGGATTCGTTGCAAGAACGGGATAATGTACAACTCCGAGTCGTCAATTATATTCTTTACGGAAATGGCAAACCCATTCGAGGAATTTCTCACACAAGTATTCAATTAGTTCGAACTTGTTTAGTATTGAATTGGGATCAAGACAACAAAAAAACAAGTTCTATAGAAGAAGTTTGTGCTTCCTTTGTTGAAGTAAGGGCAAATGATCTGATTCGAGATTTCATAAGAGTTGATTTAGTGAAGTCCCGCGTTTTGAATACTGGAAAAAGAAATGATACGGCAGGCTACGGATTGAATCCCGATAATGGATCAGATTGCCCCAATAGAAATCCTTTTTATTCCAAGATTAAGATTCAATCTCTTACTCAAGATCACGGGACTATTCATACGTCGTTGAATATCAATAAGCAATTACCACCCCTTCTCATTTTGTCATCATCGAATTGTTTTCGAGTTGGTCCCCTCAAAGTCAATGGTTCGAAATCTGACAATGGGAAAAAAAAATCAATTAAGGAGGATCCCGCTATTTTGATTAGAAATTCCTTCGGGCCCTTAGGGACTATAGCTAAAATTACGAATTTTGATTCACGAAACTATTATCTGACTGATAATCAGATCTTATTAAAGAAATATTTAATACTTGACAATTTCAAAAACCTTTTCCAAGACGTTCTCTATTATTTAATAGATGAAAAGGGTAGAATTTTGAATCCCGATCCATGTAGTAACACCATTTTTAATGCATTCGATTTGAATTGGTGTTTTCTACATCACAATTCTTGTGAGAAGACATTCTCAATAATTAGCCTTGGACAGCTTTTTTATGAAAATGGATCTATATACAAATATAGATCACACATCAAATCGGGACAAATTGTAACCGTTCATGGTGACTCCTTAGTAATCAGATCGGCCAAGCCTCATTTGGCCACTCCAGGAGCAACCGTTCATGGCCATTATGGAGAAATAATTTACGAAGGAGATACATTAGTTACATTTATATACGAAAAATCGAGATCGGGTGATATAACGCAAGGTCTTCCAAAAGTAGAACAGGTGTTGGAAGTTCGTTCGATTGATTCAATATCGATGAATTTAGAAAAGAGGGTTGAGGGTTGGAATGAAAATATAACCAAAATTCTTGGAATTCCTTGGGGATTTTTAATTGGCGCTGAGTTAACCATAGCGCAAAGTCGTATCTCTTTGGTTAATAAGATTCAAAAGGTTTATCGATCCCAGGGGGTGCAGATCCATAATAGGCATATAGAGATTATTGTACGCCAAATAACATCAAAAGTTTTGGTTTCAGAAGATGGAATGTCAAATGCTTTTTCACCCGGAGAACTAATCGGGTTGTTGCGAGCAGAGCGGACAGGGCGCGCTTTGGAAGAAACAATCTGTTACCGAGCAATCTTATTGGGATTAACTCGGGCATCTTTGAATACTCAAAGTTTTATATCCGAAGCGAGTTTTCAAGAAACCGCCCGAGTTTTAGCAAAAGCTGCTCTGCGGGGTCGTATTGATTGGTTGAAAGGTCTGAAAGAGAATGTTGTTCTGGGTGGGATGATACCCGTTGGTACCGGATTCAAAGGAATTGTCCGCCGCTCAAGGCAACACAACAACATTTCTTTGGAAAAAAAAAGGAATAATTTGGTTAAGGGGGAAATAAGCAATATTTTGTTTCACCACAGAGAGTTTTTTAGTTCTTGCATATCCAAAAACAAAAAGAAATTTTCATGATACAACACATAAGAGAAATTTTGGACAGGAATTCAAAATTTCTAAAAGCGGACTTATTCGTTTCTTTTAACTAATTCGAATTGAACCAGTCGTTTGATTTGGTATTAAAGATAATACCAAATGGAAAGATATTCCCCGTTTTATTTTGGCCTGGGCCGTTGATGCACGGTCTATTTACGGGAGAAAGTTCCTTCGGAACAATTATTTATTTTCAGGGTACTTTGAAAAAAAAAAGAAAATGTGGGGAGAAATGACAAAAAAATATTGGAACATCAATTTAGAAGAGATGATGGAAGCGGGAGTTCATTTCGGTCATGGTACTAGGAAATGGAATCCTAGAATGGCACCTTACATCTCTGCAAAGCGTAAAGGTATTCATATTACAAATCTTACTAGAACTGCTCGTTTTTTATCAGAAACCTGTGATTTAGTTTTTGACGCAGCAAGTAGGGGAAAGCACTTTTTAATAGTTGGTACAAAAAGTAAGGCTGCGGATTCAGTAGCATTAGCTGCAATAAGGGCTCGCTGTCATTATGTTAATAAAAAATGGCTCGGTGGTATGTCAACGAATTGGTCCACTACAGAAACGAGACTTCATAAGTTCAGGGATTTGAGAGCGGAACAAAGGGCGGGGAAACTCAACTGTCTACCGAAAAGAGATGCTGCAATGTTGAAGAGAAAATTATCTCATTTGCAAACATATCTGGGTGGAATCAAGTATATGACGGGGTTGCCTGATATTGTAATAATCGTTGATCAGCATGAAGAATATACGGCTCTTCGGGAATGTATCACTTTAGGGATTCCGACGATTTGTTTAATCGATACAAATTGTGACCCAGATCTGGCAGATATTTCGATTCCAGCTAATGACGACGCTATCGCTTCAATCCGCTTGATTCTTAACAAATTAGTATCTGCACTTTGTGAGGGCCATTCTAGCTATATAAGAAACCGTTGATTAATAATAAGATAAGTCAATAAACTTTTTGAACTCAATAGATTGATTCATTGAATCGGTTACTATATCCTGAATCGCAAAAAAGAGATCAAAATTTCTGGGGATATTATGTGATTCTTTGGTATTGGTATGCAAAATCGACGATGCTAGGCGAAGCGAGAAAGAGAAGAGATGAGAGAAGAGATGTTTGAATCAAAATAATTCTTTTAAAAGTTCTATTTCTGTCACAGAGGGTAATATGAATGTTCTACCATGTTCCGTCAACACACTAAAGGGGCTGTACGATATATCTGGTGTGGAAGTAGGTCAACACCTCTATTGGCAAATAGGGGGTTTCCAAGTTCATGGCCAAGTACTTATCACTTCTTGGGTCGTAATTTCTATCTTATTAGGTTCAGTCACTATAGCGGTTCGAAATCCACAAACAATTCCAACCAATAGCCAGAATTTCTTCGAATATGTTCTCGAATTCATTCGAGATTTGAGCAAAACTCAGATTGGAGAAGATTATGGCCCTTGGGTTCCCTTTATTGGAACTATGTTTCTATTCATTTTTGTTTCGAACTGGTCGGGTGCTCTTTTACCTTGGAAAATCATACAGTTGCCTCACGGAGAGTTAGCTGCACCCACGAATGATATAAATACTACTGTTGCTTTAGCTTTACCCACGTCAGTGGCATATTTCTATGCGGGTCTTACAAAAAAGGGATTGGGTTATTTTAGTAAATACATTCAACCAACCCCAATACTTTTACCAATTAACGTCCTAGAAGATTTCACTAAGCCTTTATCACTTAGTTTTCGACTTTTTGGGAATATATTGGCTGATGAATTAGTAGTTGTTGTTCTTGTTTCTTTAGTACCTTCAGTAGTTCCCATACCTGTCATGTTTCTTGGATTATTCACAAGCGGAATTCAAGCTCTTATTTTTGCAACTTTAGCTGCGGCTTATATAGGCGAATCCATGGAGGGTCATCATTAACTAGCTTCCCAAAAGTTTCTTTTTGTTTTGGAAAAAAAGCTTATTCCAAAACTCAAGCGTGACTCAAGATAATCTAATGAAGGAATTTATATATAAAAATAGGTATAAAAATCGGATAGATACGATCTATAGAGCAGGAACAAGAAAGATATACGATATTGGGGAATTGTAAAAAAAGGAAAGAGATCAAAAAAATCTTTTTCCTAACCCCCCTTTTGGTATATTTCGATCATATCTTTCCACTCTAATCTAATAAATATTCTTTTTCCAGATTTGCCGAGTCAATTACGATATTAGGATTCATATAATATAAATTTTTATATTATTTTTTTCTTTTCCAACATGTGTTTATAAACAAAAACAACGTTCTTTCCATAGAAGGAAACATTCCTTTTTCAATTGAATTCAACGATTGACCAAAATGGTCTGCAATTGGATAATAAAATCTTGATATAGAACCATTCAATTCTAGCTAGGCTAATGACCCCACCCATTCGTTTATATTTTTGCGGGATTGTAATTGTGTGATAATTATAAAGAAAAGGAAGAGAAGAGTTTACAAACAAAGAATATTTCAAAAAAAGTTGATTAGAGGGATTTCGTTGGGTATATGTAATGTCTATAAGCATAAGCCAATTCCTATGGCTGTTTCGAAGAATGTTTTAAGACTAGATAGAATCCGACTCAATCGAACGAGCGGTTTACGTTATGGAAGAAACAAATGTATATGTAATATTAGAAATTCATTAGTTAGATACGGACTGCCCATAAACAGATGAATCCGTCTATCGGAAGTCTTTCTATTTGATCTCTGACTGTGTATTTTTATAATAAATAGATGAAGTCAAGCATATAGAAGAGAACGAACAAAAAAAAAGTAAAATCAAAAGTCGAATGAAAGGGTGTTTTGGAATAAAGAAACCGAAGAACCGGAACCATATGGATTTCCAAAGAAAGACTACATTAGATAGTGGGAACTATAAACAAACAAGATGCCGAAGCAGTTCTGCTGATTCAGAAATAGCATCATTTTCGTTTTGAGTTCTTAGTTACCTCTACTTGTTTGTTTTTGCTGGGTTAGGTCTTAATGATGAAATCAAATGGGAGGCGATAATTCATTGGTTGATTGTATCATTAACCATTTCTTTTTTTGTACGAGGAATAAAATTTACCATGAATCAACTGGTTTCTGCCGCTTCTGTTATTGCTGCCGGATTGGCAGTAGGGCTTGCTTCCATTGGACCTGGAGTCGGTCAAGGTACTGCTGCAGGCCAAGCTGTAGAAGGTATCGCGAGACAACCAGAAGCAGAAGGTAAAATACGAGGTACTTTATTGCTTAGTCTGGCTTTTATGGAAGCTTTAACAATTTATGGACTGGTTGTGGCATTAGCCCTTTTATTTGCAAATCCTTTTGTTTAACCCTAGAAATAAAAAAAAAAAAAATACGTATTTCATTTTAGTATTTTATTGCCATGTACTTGAACCCCCGCTTTTCGCATTATACCGACGCTTTACCCCTAAAATGAATTAATCGAATTCTTTTTTCTATTTATTCGTTGGGACAATCACCCTAACCCTAGAGGTAGGGGAAGGGCTAGCTTGAGGATAAGGAATTAGAGGATCCACCCGCTTTTGCCCCCCCCCCTAGTGAATTTTTTTAATAGAAAATAGAAAATTCTTTCTTTTTTTTATTATTTAATTTAATAAGAAGCATTGTAACAAATGAGGTCTTTCGCGATTTCCGTGTGGCTAGAAAGGCAATAAGTATCTTATTTTTTCATTGAAATCTTCATTATTAATATGAATAAAATTATTCATATTAATGAATATGAAACTATTCGTATCATAACGAATAGATGAAAAAGAAAATCAATCTATTTATTAAATAAGGAAATTCAGAAAAAAAAAAAGAAATCAATCCAAACAGTGGCGGCGAACTTATACAGAACTCTGTTCGATTTTGTTAGTTCTATTTATAAGAGGAGAGCATATGAAAAATGTAACCGATTCTTTCGTTTCCTTAGGTCACTGGCCATGCGCCGGGAGTTTCGGGTTTAATACCGATATTTTAGCAACAAATCCAATAAATCTAAGTGTAGTGCTTGGTGTATTGATCTTTTTTGGAAAGGGAGTGTGTGCGAGTTGTTTATTTCAAAAAAAAAGGCTGGATCTAACCAGCTGCACTTTTTTTTATAGGAGGGGGGGGTGTACAATCTCGACGAATTACTTCTGAATAAATTAAGAAATCATATGTAAGAACTATAGCATTTCGTGACTTTTTTATTGGTAAATCCACTTTGACTCTCTTCTCTATAAACCAATAATGTAGTATCATTAACATGGTTAAAGCAAAACCGTTTGAAGTCAAGACACAGCGTGGTACTCTTTCTACCACTACGTTAGTAGGAGTTAGTAGGAGACGGCTTCAAAAAAGTTGTCAATTTATCTGATATAGAACACTCATATCAATAAAGTGATTTGAACTGAACTATTTACTGGAAAAGGGAAATGGGTGAGACACCTGCCCGTTTAAACAATGCTGAATCGGCAACCTATATTATAGTTATTATGTATATAAAGCGAAAGTATCAATAAAATAAGAAAAATTTTTTGGATTTGAAGAAAAAAGACAAAAAAAGAAACAACTTTGCTGGCAATTACAAAATTTTGTTTGGTCGGAAGAACCCTCAGAATATCCTGATCTTGTTTCCGTTTCACTATCTTGGAATACGAACAGAGAAGAAAGGGTAGGCTCATTACATGAAAAGATATAGGAACGCCCTATAAGTAACTGAGCGTGAGAGCCAAATGAATCGAAAGATTCATGTTTGGTTCGGGAAGAGATCATGAAGGTTGTGAAATAAATAGGACGGAAATCTACTTTCATTAAGTGATTTATTAGATAATCGAAAACAGAGGATCTTGAGCACTATTCGAAATTCAGAAGAACTACGTGGAGCAGCCATTGAACAGCTCGAAAAAGCCCGAACTCGCTTGCGGAAAGTAGAAATCGAGGCAGATGAGTTTCGAGTGAATGGGTACTCTGAGATAGAACGCGAAAAATCCAATTTGATTAATGCTGCTTCTGATAATTTGGAACGATTAGAAAATTATAAAAATGAAACCATTCATTTTGAACAACAAAAAGCAATTAATCAGGTCCGACAACGAGTTTTC